TCGAACCATAGTAATTTTATTTGATCAGATCATTGAATCGTTTATTTCTCTTGAAACCCTTTCAGCCTTTATTTAATTTAGTTCTATACACGTCTTTTTTTAGGGGGTCTACAACCATTATGTGGCATAGGGGTTACATCTCGTACGAAACTTAAAAGTATACCGCTTCTACGAATAGCTCGTAATGCTGCATCTCTTCCCAGTCCAGGGCCTTTTATCCTTACTTCAGCTCGTTGCATACCTTGATCCACTACTGCTCGAATAGCATTTCCTGCTGCGGTTTGAGCAGCAAAAGGTGTTCCTCTTCTTGTACCCCTGAATCCACAAGTACCTGCGGAGGACCAAGAAATCACCCGACCCCGTACATCTGTAACGGTCACAATGGTATTGTTGAAACTTGCTTGAACATGAATAACTCCCTTTGGTATTCTACGTACATTTTTACGTGAACCACTACGTGTATTTTTACGTGAACCAATTCTTAATATAGGTTTTGCCATATTTTTTCATTTCACAATAAATATATGGATATATCCATTTCATGTCAAAACAGACCTTTTTTGCCAGCTCCTTGGAAGTGCCTTTTCCTTTAGTAAGATTATCCTTGTCTTTGTTTATGCCTTGGGTTGGAACAAATTACTATAATTCGTCCCCTCCTACGGATTAGTCGACACTTTTCACAAATTTTACGAACGGAAGCCCTTATTTTCATAGTTGTTATTCCTTAATTCTCTTAATAGATTTATTGTTGGACGAAAAAAAGGTTTCTTGATATTTTTGAATCTTGAATTGTATCTTCGTGAAAGGAATGTAGAAATAGAAAAAACCATTTACTCATTTGAATCCTTGTTATGGAGTCTAGAAAATGGCTGTCTCCTTATTAACTTATACCTAAGAGATCTAAGAATTTACTAAAAACTTAACCCTTGTTTATCCTATAGGTATACCTATACAAAAAAATGTCGAATCCTTTCAGAAGCATGACCTAAAAAAAAAATATAGAACCATGCCGTTCGCAAGTGATTCAGAAAGAAAACTTTAATTCATTTTTTCTTTAATTTAATTTGAGGTAAAAAAATCTAAACTTTTTTCGCAGGGGTGGTATTACACAACCTTTTTTTTTTATAATATAGTAAGTTCCGGATATCCTATTTTTATATTAGAAGGATTACCAGATATAACACAAAATTTCTCCGCCGATTCTTTTTAGTCGAGCTTCTCGGTCTGTCATTATACCTTGAGAAGTTGAAAGAATTACAATTCCTATTCCGCCTAAAATTCGGGGAATTCGTTGAGAGTTAGAATAGATTCGTAGACCCGGTCGACTTATTCTCTTTAAATTTAAAATCGTTTTGTAGGATTCTGTCTTATTTCGTCTATGTCTTAGGGTTAAAATCAAAAAATATCGGTTGTTTTCGCGATGTTTCCTTACGTTTTCGATAAAACCCTCTCGTAAAAGTATTTTCACAATGCTTTCGGTGATGTTAGTCGATTCTATCCGAACTGTTCCTTTTCTATTCATGTCAGCATTTCGTATAGAGGTTATTATATCAGCAATAGTGTCTTTACCCATGATAAGTTAAAATTCCTTATTGTTCTATAATTTTGATATAATCAACATGTTTTTTTTTCTTTTATATATAGATATAGACGAATTATATATTAATATATGAATTAAATTCTTAATATTTTATTATTAAGGGTATATGCATGATACACAATCTATTAATGAATTTTATTTCAATACCTTTTTTCGTATACTAACTATCGATATTTAGGTCTTATAATACTTCAGGAGCTAATGAAACTATTTTAGTAAAGTTTAATTGTCTCAATTCCCGTGGGATCGCCCCAAAAACTCGAGTTCCTTTTGGATTTCCTTCTTGATCAATGACAACTGCGGCATTGTCATCATATCGTATTATCGTTCCATTGTTACGTTTGAGTTCTTTACAAGTACGTACAATTACAGCTCTGATCACTTCTGATCTTTCTAGAGGAGTATTTGGTATTGCTTCCTTGATTACAGCAACAATAACGTCACCAATATGAGCATATCGGCGATTACTAGCTCCTATTATTCGAATACACATTAATTTTCGAGCCCCGCTGTTGTCTGCTACATTCAAATAGGTTTGTGGTTGAATCATATCATTTTTTTGTATCTCTTCTTTTAATGCAAAGGACGAAGTAAAAAAATATTGTTTGTCAAAAAAAGAAAATTTATAATCTTTTTATCCTTAAAATGTTATTTGTTATTTAGTTTTTTCATTCTCTATTCCTATTCAGAAATAATGAATTGGGTTTTTATAGGCATTTTTGATGCCGCTATTGAAATAGCTTTTCTGGCTATATTTTCGGGTACACCACCCATTTCATAAAGAATTTTACCTGGTTTAACCACAGCTACCCAATACTCTGGGGATCCTTTTCCAGAACCCATACGCGTTTCCGCGGGTCTTACTGTAACTGGTTTGTCTGGAAATATACGTACCCAAATTTTTCCACCACGTCGGACATTTCGTGTCATTGCTCGTCGCCCTGCTTCTATTTGTCTAGATGTGATCCAAGCGGGTTCAAGTGTTTGAAGAGCATATCGGCCAAAACAAATACGATTCCCACGAGAAGATATTCCTTTTAGTCTTCCTCGATGTTGTTTACGAAATCTGGTTCTTTTTGGGTTATAGTTGATGATTTTTTTTCTAAATTAGAAATTCCATCTCTACTACAGAACTGAACGTGAGAGTTTCTTCTCATCCAGCTCCTCGCGAATAAAAGGACTTGTATTAAGATCTAGATGTAGTTAATGATTAATTCTATTAATCATGGTATTTTTTTATCTGATCTCTTCTAAATTTGTGTATGTCTTTTTCGAAATGGAATCCAAGCTTAATCCTATTTCTATTTATTTAAAAATAACCTTATATAATCATCTCAAATGTAGTTTTTGTTAGAGTTATAATATTCTAACAAATTCTTCTTTTAGCCTTTTCATTTTTTTTTATTACTTTTTTTTAATAAAAAAATCTATTATTCGCCGGCGAATATTTACTCTTTCAATATCTATTTAAGTTTGATGTTTATCCCACGAGGTTTCAGAATCAAAATCAGAATAGATAATAAAGTTTCTGGTTTATTCCGCCATCCTGTCCAATGAATTACTAAGATTTAGTTTTCACTAGAATCCTCTATCTATATTCATGGGTTCCGTCGTTCCCATCGCTTCTTGATTAATCATTAGGCCCGAATTCTACAATGGAGCTCTTACATGAAATTTTTAATTTCATTTTTTAATTTGTTTTTGAGTCAATTTTCTCAGTTTTTATTGGCTCAAGGCTCTTAATTTTTTGTTTTCGGAACAGATTTATCGAATTATTTATTATGAATGAATCTGTATTGCTGCTTTATTACATTGCTTTTCTTACAGTGACCTCATAGACTTTCCAAATTGGAATTATATATCATTAATATTCAATTTTTTCTCTCTTTCTTTCATCCTTCCATTTATCCGCATACTTTTAGATTACCTTTCATAACTTAATAATCATATTTCTTTATTCTTTTTTTTTATTCAGTTGCTACAATGATATGATCAGCCTATCATATCTTGACTGATTTTTTTGGATCCAGATAATGCGAAGCAATGAGTTGCTTAGGTTATTTATTAATGCTATACCTATATCGTAGGTCAGTTATTTTTTTTTTTTAGATTAATCTAATCGAATGCTAAACCAACGAGTCACACACTAAGCATAGCAATTTTATCAAAGGAGTTTTGATGGAAATTTTTATTAAACCTTATAGAATTGCGGATTTTTTTCTTAAACATAAAAAAGAAGACTGCAATTTTTTATTATTGTATAGTGTTATACTATATAGTTTTCGTTTTTTATCGTTGGATAATATGTAAAGATAAATAAAATTTTTTTATTCTTCGTCTACGAATATCCAAATTTTTATTCCTAAGACCCCATAAATAGTTCGAACTGTATAGGAACAATAATCAATTTTAGCTTCAATTGTTTGTAAAGGAACTCTGCCTTCTCTGATCCATTCAACACGTGCAATTTCTTTTCCGTCAATACGTCCTGCAATTTGTACTTGAATTCCTTTTGTATTCGCCTGTTCAGTTAATTCAATAGCTTTTTTCATTGCTTTTCGAAAAGAAACTCGATTTTTTAATTGGCCAGCTATAAATTCTGCAAGAATATTAGGATGCCCATACGGATTGGAAATTCTGGTAATAGCAATGTTGAGTTTTCTATTGACACAATTAAGTTCTTTTTGAACATTCATCTGTAATTCTTCGACTCTTCGGGGTTTATCTTCAATTAATAATTTAGGAAATCCCATATAGATTATGATCTGAATGAGATCGATTCTTTTTTGAATTTCGATACGTGCAATTCCCTCCATACCAGAGGATATTCTTATATTTTTTTGGACATAATTTTTAATACAGTCTCGTATTTTTTTATCTTCTTCTAAACCTTCCGAATACTTTTTTGGTTGTGCAAACCAAAGAGAATGATGACTTTGGGTTGTACCAAGTCTGAAACCAAGTGGATTTATTTTTTGTCCCATAGGCCTCCACTACTATATGTATCATAACATGTTATATTTAGGTTTTCATTGCTGCATCCAGGTTTTTTTAAATACATTAAATATTCTTCATATTGTTGATATGAGGATATATCTTCCAATACGATAGTTATATGACAAGTGGATCTTTTTATTGGGTAACTCCGTCCTCGGGCACGAGGTTTTAATTTTTTCACTGTATTTCCTTGGTTCACTTCAGCTTTACTAATGACTAAATTGGTTTCTTTGAAACCCTTGTTGTGACTAGCATTTGCTGCTGCAGAATAAACCAATTTAAAAATGGGATAACATCCTCGATAAGGCATAAGTTCTAATATCATAAGTGCTTCTTCATAGGAACGTCCACGGATTTGATCAATTACTCTCCGTGCTTTATGGGCAGACATAGATATATATTG